TGTACTTATTCGATCTAATAAGTACCTTGTGTCAGAATTGAGAAATTCTATGGCTCGAATCTTTACTATTCTCTTATTTATCACCTGTGTCTACTATTTAGGCAGAATACCGTCGCCTATTGTCACTAAGAAACTGAAAGAAACCTCAAAAACGGAAGAAAGGGGGGAAAGTGAGGAAGAAACAGATGTAGAAATAGAAAAAACTTCCGAAACGAAGGGGACTAAACAGGAACAAGAGGGATCCACCGAAGAAGACCCTTCCCTTTGTTCAGAAGAAAGGGAGGATCCGAAAAAACTACATGAAAAAAAAAAGAGGCAAGAAAATTGGAAGTTAGAAATACTTAAAGAGAAAGAAGATAAAGATCTCTTCTGGTTTGAAAAACCTCTTGTGAATCTTCTTTTCGACTATAAACGATGTAATCGTCCATTGAGATATATAAAAAATTTCTTTCAAAATGCTATAAGAAATGAAATGTCACAATATTTTTTTCACGCATGTCCAGTTGATGGAAAACAAATAATATCTTTTACATATCCACCCAGTTTGTCGATTTTTTTGCAAATGATGCAAAGAAAGATGTCTTTGTGTACAACAGAAAAACTATCCCCGGAAGATCTGTATAATCATTGGGTTTATACCAATGAACAAAAAAGATACAGCTTGAGAAATGAATTCATAAATCGAATAGAAGTTCTAAACAAGGGATCTCTTACTATGGATGTGCTTGAAAAAAGGACCAGATTGTACAATGAAATGAAACTACAAGAATGCTTGCCTAGAATGTATGATCCTTTTTTAAACGGACCATATCGTGGAACAATCAAAAAAGTGTATTCACACTCAATGAGTGATGTCTCAATCACTTCGACAAATAGATATAGTAATAGTAAATTAATAAAAAAGTTGATACATAAGATAAAGATACAAAGAGATAAGAAGAGATTCGCCCTCCTCCCACATATTTGATCCCTTCTCCTACAAAGAAACTTGCAACACCAACGCCATTGGTAATTCCGTCAATTACTTGCCTATCCAAAAAATGAGTTACTTCAGCTAATCCCCTTATACTTTTAGTTAAACATGTTGCATAAAAAACATCGATGTAACCACGATTATATGACCAATTGTACATCACATTTATTATTCGGTCCAAGAAAATTCTCTTAGAGCTTATTTTTTTAACAAATGAATTGATTAAGTCCAAACTCTGAAAAGATGAATAAACAGACCCATATAAAATAGACGCCATGAATATTCCAAAAGAGGCTATACTGACTGAATAAATTGCATTTGTCACAAATTCATACCAATCCACAGAATAGTTCGAATTGTTATGTAAAAGGTTTATTGATGGAATTAGCCATTTCGATAATATATCAAAACCCATTTTTCCTTGATCGAAAGGAATTCCTATAGATCCAACGAACAAGGTAAATAGGACCAATACAAGTAGAGGCAGTAGCATAGTATTGTCCGATTCATGGGGATACATTGAAGTGTCTTTATTTTCAAAAGAAATACTAAAGGATCGTATGAGATTTCTTACATTCTCATCCATTTTGGATGTCTTCTTCGAAAAAAAGGAAACCTTTTCATTATTATTCATTGTTGATAAAAAAAAATTTCTGTTAACTGGTTTGGTTCCTTCTTTCCCCCATATAGATATTGAATAGAATGGGCTATTTTTAGTGCCACTGTAATTTTGAAAATGAACGTGTAAATGACCATCAAAAGTAAGTAAATACATCCGAAACATATAAAATGCGGTTAAACCTGCTGAGAAACAAGCTATTATCGCGAAAATCGGTGAATACAACCAACTATCATTAAGAATCTCATCTTTAGACCAAAAACAAGCAAGAGGTGGAATTCCACAAAGAGAAAGTGTACCCAATAAAAAAGTATTTTTTGTAATTGGCACATATTTTGTTAAACCACCCATAAGAACCATGTTCTGACTTTTATCTGGAGAATATCCAATAATGGGTTCCATTGAATGAATAATTGATCCGGATCCTAAAAACAATAATGCTTTCGAATAAGCATGAGTGATCAAATGGAATAAAGCAGCTCGATAAGAGCCTATCCCCGGGGCTAACATAATATAACCCAATTGAGACATTGTAGAATAGGCTAAACTTCTCTTAATGTCTCTTTGAGCAAGAGCTAAAGTAGCCCCTAATAGTACCGTTATTACACCTATCAAAGAAATGAGATTCATTATGTAAGGTATGACTGTGAAAAGCGGAAGAAGCCGGGCGACAAGAAAAATTCCTGCTGCTACCATAGTAGCAGCATGGATAAGAGCCGAAATGGGAGTAGGCCCCTCCATGGCATCAGGTAACCATACATGAAGGGGAAATTGTGCGGATTTTGCAACTGCACCGATGAATAATAGGGAGGCACACAGAGTAGCAAATAAGGAGTTGACCCCATTATTATGGATCAGGTTATTGAAGATTTCGAACAAATCCCGAAATTCGAAACTCCCTGTTATCCAATAAAAACCTAAGATTCCTAATAAGAACCCAAAATCCCCTACACGATTAGTTACAAACGCCTTTTGACAAGCATTTGCGGCAGTCGGTCGTGTGAACCAAAAACCTATTAATAAATACGAACACATTCCCACTAGTTCCCAAAAAATATGAATTTGTATCAAATTGGAACTAGTAACTAATCCTAACATGGAAGTATTGGAAAAACTCATATAAGCAAAAAATCTCAAATATCCTTGATCATAAGACATATAATTGTCACTATAAATAAGAACCATGATTCCAACAGTAGTGATTAGCATTGACATAATAGAAGTAAGTGGGTCAATCAAGTGGCCGAACTCTAAAGAAAGATCATTATTAATGGTCCAAGACCATAGATGTTGATAGATAGAACTACCATTTATCTGTTGAATAGACAGATCGGACGAAAAAACCATAACTATACTTAGCAATGAAACACTAGGAAAAGTCCACATACGACGAAGATTTTTTGTTGCGGTCGGAACAAACAGAAGTCCCAACCCTATTGACATAGTAACTGGAAGTGGAGCGAAAGGTATGATCCATGCATATTGATATGTATGTTCCATAAGAAAATCAAACTTTCTTTTTTTTTATTCTTATTAATTGTTTCCGATTCACCAGCCCTTATTTCTTTCGGAAAGAGCAATAATCAAATAAATATAAATAAAAAAAAAAAAAGCCTTTGAAAATCACATCGTTTTTTATTTTTTCTTCTATTTCACCCCCTCTCTCGCCCCTAGTGATATCATATGCGATACTCGCCTATTTGTATCTATATTTTTCTATGTTATAATGTAAGCATAAGTATCAGATATGGAATAAGTATAGATAATGACTAGAAAGAACGATCCATTTTGAACAATAAACGTCTTTCACATCTAGCTCGAAAAACGAGCGATCCCCTTATTTTGAAATGGCGGTTCCAAAGAAACGTACTTCTCTGCGAAAAAAACGTATTCGTAGAAGTATTTGGAAGGAAAGGGGATATCCGGTCACGGCAAAAGCTTTATCTTTAGCTAAATCTATTTCTACTGGGCATTCAAAAAGTTTTTTTGTGCGAGAAACAGGTAATAAACCCTTTGTCTGAATCGACATGACTCGATGAATTGGATGATTTATAAGATGAAGAATTCACATTAACTAATGTTTTGATGTTTTGAACTCATCAATATGAGATAGAAATAGCTGTTTTAGACACAAAATACAAGGTTTCGCCTTTCATTCATTATAGTGGATTTTTATAATTCGCGAGATGGGGATTATAAACTTCCCCATCGATTCACTTTTCACAATAACAAAACTCTTATTTTTTTTTTTCTTAGGAAAGGGTTGGTTTATTGGATTATGTATCTCCAATAGTTATACATCATTAATATTTTTGGAAGATCTTAAAAAAGTATGAACGAGATTAGAACCCCCTTTTTGTTCCATAGCAAGGCAGAGATAAGATCTATAGTAAAAATCAATGTATCATTGAAACTAATTGATTAAAATATACATTTAAAATTTTGAATTTGTAGCTCTCTGAATCACTAGATATCCACATGGACTCCCTCTTGTTTCGAACAGATCAACAAAAAAAAACAAACGATATATCTAGATCTAATATATTAAGTTTATTTTATCTATTAGTATTTTATTTCTAATCTATATAATATATATATATAAAGAGATCTTATAAGTTTAAATTGGATTTTCTAATTTAAAGTACATACAGTAGAATTCATTACGATAAAGATTGAAACTCTTTTGTTATATGCCCAGCTCAATACCTAATTGTTTTGGTAAATCCTCACACGAATTATGTTATGTATACAATGAAGACCCCAATCATTAATATATCTTTGATACCAAACTATCAAAATATTTATAGAAATCCTTTAGGTGTAGTAATGAAGTTGTGATACATACAAAATATTGTTTTCTTTTGTTCATTGAAAAAATGAATCTTTTTTATTTCGGATCTATCAAATCAGATAAATGAGAAATGATTCGTCGAAATAGCGAGAAAAAATTCTGAGTTCTGTACCTGGACTGAGGGCATAACAACCGTCTAGTTCCAACTGTTCTAGAAGAACTTATAATACGGAAAAGCCCACTGTTTAAAATGACTGTCTACCAGGATACTAAGGATTATTGAACGTTTAAATATTTATTTGAACGGGTCTTGATTCATCGATTCTAACGTTTCCTAAAATCGATTGCATTAAATCCTTCAATCTCGACGATTGAACATCGTATGGGCTATGATTATTTCGATCAAGCCGCCGTGGTGAAATCGGTAGACACGCTGCTCTTAGGAAGCAGTGCTAGGGCATCTCGGTTCGAGTCCGAGTGGCGGCATCCTCTAAAAAAAAAAGCACAATAGATCCTATAATGAATTCAATTCCGGATTTCCATTCCGTAATTTGGAATACCTTCCTAAAAAAAAAGAATTTTTTTATGATATTTGCGACTTTAGAACATATATTAAC